ATAGAGTCTTCTGACAAAAAATTCGGCACACTCCAAGATGTTCTTTTTTTACATAAAAATGTATTCGCTCAAGAAGGACTCCAGAAGATATTAATCGTAAAAAAGAGGATTGTTTACAAGGAAACACTAATAGAAATTCGTATTCATATATATATAAATTATATAAGAACCAAAATAGTCTTTTATTTTCTTTTGAAAATACGTAAATAGATTTTTTCGGAATAATGAGACTATTCCAATTATAATATTCGTGGAGAAGGAACTGCAATAAATGTAAAGAGAGAACATCCTGGATCCAGGATTGAAGCATTTGGACCAAGATTTCCATATGGACGGGATAGGGTATTAGTATATCGGAAAGATAATTTAAATGCAATAATTTATCCTCTAAAAAAGGAAATATTGAATGACTAGATTGTAAATTGTGAGATTTTGGTATTTCTTTTTCTTCAAGGGAAGATATTAACTGCAGCGAAAATGGAATTTCTACAATGACTGCAAAACCTTCAGATAGAATCTGAGAAAAAAAATGAAAATAATTGTTATGCCCAACAAATATATTTTGGTAAATATCATTAACCGAATAAATCAAATAATTTTTTTGATACATTCGAATAATTAAACGTTTCACAAGTACTGAACTAAATTTATTGTCATAACCCGAGGAGTTTTGGGGTTCATAAAAAATTGAACTATTTAACCCATGATCATAAGCAAATACGTAAATATATTCTTGAAAGAGAAGTGGATATAGAAACTGTTGTTGCCGAGATCTATCTTCTTCTAAATATCCTTGTAATTCTTCCATTTATATTTCCACGTGAAGCAGAGGTAGAAGGAACTTCTTGAGTTATAAAATAACTGATACATAGTGCAATATGGTCAAAACAGAGTATTATGTATAATAAAGAAGATTATGTATATATACAATAATAATAAAAAACCTGTAAAGGAAAGAGGGAATCCAATCAATAGGTTTTTTTACTCCCCTTTTTCTATCAAAAATGGTTTATCTTCGTTATAATTACAAGAGGATAATGACCCTTTATTTTTGCAACCTGATTGCTCTTTTGATTTTGGAATTAATTATCTTTATCAGTATACTGTTTCTTTTACACATTCGTCTCTAACCCATAATAATCAATATTTAGGATTCATAAAAAAAAAAAAAGAATCAATGGTCTCCTCACGGGAGACCCCATCCTTTCCCGTACCAGGCACTAATCCATTTTTAACGTCTAACTAGATCGGGTAATCATTTAGTTCAAATTAAGAACATAAGCTCGTTGCTTTTTGGTTTATCAGAATTGGAATTGGAGCCATGAAGCTCTATCCATTTATTCACTAGACCAAACTATAAATTTGAATTTGTTTTGTCCACTTCCCTACCAAAAAAAATTGTAAGAATTGAGTAAGGAGAAATTCTTAATTTCACTTTCATTTTAATTTGAAATTTTTTCAATGAAAATAAAATAATAAATCTATTATTTTATTATATTACGTATTACGACATGCTGCTTTTTCCATTCATTACCTTTGAGGATCAGTCGTGGTCTTATAGACTCTACCAAAAGTCTGGACGAATTTATTGCTTCATCAAAATGTGTAAAAGATCATAGTCGCACTTAAAAGCCGAGTACTCTACCGTTGAGTTAGCAACCCAACCCTTCAAAACAAAAGTTGGATATGTAGATACGATCGAAATAAAAAACCAATTGAATTAGACTGCGCGACCCCATCAAAACATTGAACTAAGAACAAATCTTTCTTGTTGATTTATTGATCAATTAGAAAAAAATGTATAGATCATAGTAAAAAACACCAAATTCCTAATAGAAATGCCAAAATTCCGACGGACCAACCGTTTATTTATACATTTTTTTATTTAACCCGAGTTAAGGAAAAAAAAACATCTTCTATGACAGTAAACAAACCCGGCAATACAAACCCGTCATTTGACTGAAGTGAATTGAAAACCAAATCCAATAATACAATATAGGATAGGGTCAGGATAAAGAGATTTCTTTATCTACGATCAATTATATTTGTTCAATATAACATTGTCAATATAAATATGACTAGAATGGTGATAAAACGAATAAAAAACTGAAGTAAATCAAATAAAGATTTTTGTTGGATTGGCACAAACAAAAAAAAAAATATAAATAAATCAGAAATTTTTATAAAATAAGGAAGAGATAAAGACAGACAGGTTTATTCAATCAATAAAGGATAAACAAGATTAATTCCTTGTTTGTTGCTGGATTCCTATAACAGGAAAAGGACAGATTATATATAATAAATTGTAAGTAAATAATTACACTATATATATATTTATTCCTCCCCCCTTTTTTCTTTATTTTGGTCTTTTTTTCTTTATTTTGGTCTTTTTTCTTTTAATTAACTTTTCATTTTAACTAATTAACTTTAACTCGAAATTTTTTCTTTAAATAAATCTGCTTTCCTAAAAATGTCAGAAACAGTTCCTGTTGGTTGAGCACCTTTTTCAAGGAAATATAGAATAGCAGGAACGTTTGAATAAGTTTGATTATTTATCGGATCATAAAAACCCACTTTTCGAAGATCTCTCCCTTCTCGTCGGGATCGAACATCAATTGCAACGATTCGATAGATGGCTCATTGGGATAGATGCACATAAACAATCTCCCCCAGAAACGTATAAGAGGTTTTATCCTCATACGGCTCGAACTCGAGAAAAAAAAATTTCATTCGTACTCATAACTCAAGTTGGGTAATTCTGACATAGTCCCAGGGGAATCCTTAAACATTTATTGAGCCGTCTCTAACCTCTTTTGTTTGTCTCATCCCGAGTCAATTATTCTGATCCCTTTCTTGAGACAATTGAAAATAGTGTTTCCTTGTTCCGGAATCCTTTATCTTTCTTTTGTAAAATCATTGGATTTAGACATTACTTCGGTGATCCTTACTCCTTTTCAAAAGGGCAGCAACATACCTTTTGTTTTTTGTTATTTTCTTCTATATAAATGGAATACCCATAGAAATAGAATACGAAGAATTGATTTCCTAGGATACACCTTTCTTTTTATTGAAAAAAAAAGTTTTTTTTTTTTTTTTACTTGTTTCAAGTTTAAACCTTTCGATTTTTTTATATTGATATTGAGGATATATTTACAAAGTTGGTCTAACTTATTGATTGATTAGCACTAACCCTAGATTCTTCCCCTTGATAAATAAATCAATCTTTTCTACTCGAGCTCCATCACGTACTATCAATCTAAGACAAATTAGATTCCTAACGGAACAGAACAAATTATGTCGAGACAAGAGCATCTTCATTTTTATGGAAAATGGTGGATGTAAAAATCCACAGCCGATCATGTCCTTCAAGTCGCACGTTGCTTTCTACCACATCGTTTCAAACGAAGTTTTACCATAACATTCCTCTAATATAAAAAAATAAAATTCAATTGAATTTCAAACCACGATGAAATATATTTAACCTTAAATATATTTCATTTAATATGTGTAATCATGAATAGTCATTGGCTCAACAAGCAGTATATAATAGTCCATACTTTCTACCTATGGATAGAAAAGTATTCTATATACTTTTTGCGAATCTGGGATAAGGATAAAGTTCAGTAAGGATCAAATTTATTTACCTCGATATTCTATCATATGAATAAAACATATTTATAAAAAAAAAAACGTTTGCTAAAGACTCATTTACATCTCCAACAGATTGTTCAAGATGGTCAATCATGAAGGATACATATTTATATAATATAACAAACATAACAAACAAAAAAACTATAAAACTAAAATTTCTTAATTTTAATTTAATATGTTTAGTTTAAAAAACTGGAGCAAAATCCATTATTAATCAAATAAACTCGTCCAACGACCCCAAAACAAAAGGTCGTAAATTTCTAGAAACTATTGATTTATCATATTTTTTCAAGTACCAACCAAGAGTTCATAAAAAAAATATTAAATATTATTAAATAAAAAAAAAAAAAAAAAAAAATATTATTAAACATATTACAATTATTTACAATTATATAATTACAATTATATTATATATATGAGTATAGGATTTTACCTTGTTTATTTTATATGATATGATCATATGGATTTTTTATGGTTATATGGTATATGGATTTTTTTGTATTTTGTTTTACTTCAGGTTCGACAATTTTTCCATCAATTTCATAAAAAAGTTCAAGTACAAGTATATGAAATATACTAATTTCCCCCAATCCTTACTTTACATTACATGGATTTACAAACATATATTTACAATAATTTTTATTTGAGGAATCTAAGATATAAGATAGAAAGAAATGGAATTCCGACAATTCTCCTATTTTGTTACCATACCACAACTTTAGAGGTTTTCTAAGACTGATGATGAAACTGATGAAATTAGTAACAAAAACTCGCTACTCTTTAGTATCATCTCCACATAGAAAAATTGGGATACCGATTTTTTACTTTAGGCGTTGTGTGGAAGGGAAGAGGGATGCCTTTGTTTCACGCTGCAATTCAGAATGCATTATGTGATAATTCACATTTGATGAATATGTTATATTCAATTTAGTTAAATGGGTAACTAACTTAAAAATGAATATAACATAGTACGAGCATATTCTGAATGTGAATGATAAACCAAAAAAGAATTTTAATTAAAAATGAAAAAAAAAATACATTCTAAGAATTCAGAACAACTTTTTGTTCTCTTAAAGATTTTTTGTTTTATGTGGGATACAGTGTGATCCTATCTTCTGTTTCTGATAGATAGGATCTGGGACGGAAGGATTCGAACCTCCGAGTAACGGGACCAAAACCCGCTGCCTTACCGCTTGGCCACGCCCCATTTTTATCCTTTGGCACTAGTAAAGACTACTAGTCTTATTAGTTATTGGTCAACCCCCCCCCCCCAAAAAAAAAAATACCCAAAAAAGTACATTACATAATACGTAATACATAATAAATACATATGAAAAATAAATACATATGAAATACATATGTAGCATATTTTTGTTGCTAGGATTTAAGACATATAAATTATATATATAATGTAAAAAATTCATTGATCATTACATAGAATTCAATTAAGATAATATATGAAAGTAGAATTCCTTTCTTTTTCATTTTTCCCTTATAAAAATAATTCAATCAAAATAAAATTATCTAATACACAAGAACGAAATGTTTGTTATGTTTAATATCTTTAGCTTAATCTGTATCTGTCTTAATTCTGTCCTTTATTCAAACAGTTTTTTCTTTGCCAAATTGCCCGAAGCTTATGCGGTTTTCAATCCAATCGTAGATGTTATGCCTGTTATACCTCTTTTCTTTTTTCTATTAGCCTTTGTTTGGCAAGCTGCTGTAAGTTTTCGATAAAATTTTTAATACTTTGCCAAATAGACTCATTTTGCCAAATCCAAATCTATTCATGATTTATTCGATAATAAAATTCGAAAAATGAATAAGATCGACTAAGTATTACATTATTATTATAAACCCTCGATTCAAAAATTTCAATTATTGTATATTAATATTATTGTATATTAATATTAAATAACCGCAAAGATGAATTTGGATCAGCTTATTTACTCGTTCTCACCTTTCAGTGAGCAAAGAGTTTACTGGGTCTAGGTCCCGTACAATACCTAATTGTCGATATGACAAGAAGTTTTTTGTAAGTTGTAAGTAAGAAAGAAAAATCTTATTACATACAATACAAAGAAATTCGTAAAAATGACTTTCTTTTCCAAAATTGAATTTTTTTGTTTTGCAGGGGGTCGTGTAAAATTAAACAAACAAATTAAACAAAATAGTAGATGTGTTGAAAAGAAAAAATAGGTAATCTATTCCCTTTTTCGAAAATAAGATTATTTTGGAGGTTGTGTAATGCTTAGTCTTAAACTCTTTGTTTACACAGTAGTGATATTCTTTGTTTCTCTCTTCATCTTCGGATTCTTATCTAATGATCCAGGACGTAATCCTGGACGTGAGGAATAATTTTTTTTTCTAAACTTTTCTTATTATTTTATCTATTCTATAAATTTACCTATGATAAATTCAAGGAATTTCAATTCCTTTTGAAAGTTCGAAATCGAAAGTATCAAGCGGGTCGAGTAATCAGAGCGAGCGGAGAAAGAGGGATTCGAACCCTCGGTACGAATAATTCGTACAACGGATTAGCAATCCGACGCTTTAGTCCACTCAGCCATCTCTCCAAACCAAACTCCAAATGGAAAAGAAAATCGAAATAATTTAAATTAAAGAAATTATGGAGAATTCAATATTTTCTTTATTTTATTTTAATATTTCATATATTATGAATTAATATTAATATATATTACTATTACATATATACATATATATATTAATATTACATATATACATATATATTAATATAATATTATTATATTATAATATTTTATAATTAAATAAAATGCAATTATAAAATTTTATATTAGGAATTTCCTATTTTTCATTAATATAAAATAAGTAAGTTCAGAGTAAATAAAGAACGAATTTGATCAGGAATTACATTTAGATAATGATTCGAAACAAGTATCTACAATACAATAGAAAGAATACCTTACTTCTTTGATTTTGTACGAAAGATTTATTCCCCCGGCCCTGGCCGGGTCTTAGTTAAGTACCGGCCAGGCCAGTACCTCTTTTTGTCTAGCTTCAATGACCCCTTCAATCCGAAAATACTAGCAATCCAACAAAACAAGGATATATATATATAGTCTTATTGAAATTTATGTATGTTATTTAAAAAATTCGAAAATTTGAAAAGCTTTGTGCCCTTTACCCTTTTAAGTCCCTGGCTAACAGGACTAAATATGCGTCAACACCATAATTTGGATCCTATCTTGATTGCGTCTCACTCCTTTGTTCGACAAATAGTCCATTTATATACAATAATGTATATGTAGCGGGTATAGTTTAGTGGTAAAAGTGTGATTCGTTCTATTAAAAACTTAAATAGTTAAGGGAAGGGGTATCTCCGTTTTTTTTCATACTCCGATCAAAAACTTTATTTCTTAAAAAGGTTTAATCCTTTACCTCTCAATAGCATATTTGAGGAAGAACATACATTCTCACGATTTGTATCCAAAGTCCTATTAGAAATTTATTTTTATTTTTAATAAATAAAAATGGATTATGTAGTCGTGAAACATAATTTTTTTGAACTGGATCCAGTCTTCCAATTGAATAAGTATGACTAAGGATCCATGGATGAAGATACAAAAGTTTAGTTCCAATCGTAACTAGATCTTCTATTTTGGTGTTGTAAAAGGGAAATTGAAGCCAAACAAGCTGGAAGAGAATGGTTTTGGTTTACTAGAACCACCCGCATCGCATATTGTTTCAGCTCGGTGGAAACGAAATTCTTTTCCTCAGGATCCTGCCAGTAGAAATAGAGAACGAAGTAACTAGACTAGACGGATTTCATATAATCCCTCTCCTCTAGAGGGATCATCTAGTAAGCAA